AAGAAGGAAATAAAAGATTATTTTAAAAAACAAGGAATATTTTATTACGAATTAAGACATGAATCTTTTTGGAATTTTGAAATGAATCAATGGAAAAACTGGTTAAAGGGGCATTATCAATATCAATCCGATTTATCTCGGATAAGATGGCCTATATTAGTACCACAAAAATGGCGAAATAGAGCCAATCAACACAGTATGGCTCAAAAGAAAGATTTAAACAAAAAAGATTCATATGAAAAAAATAGATTAACTCATTCCAACAAACAAAATTTTTTTGAAGCGAATCCATTACAGAATCAAAAAGATAATTTTAAAAAACACTATAGATATGATCTTTTATCGTATAAATCTATTAATTATGAAGATAAGAAAGACTCGTATATTCATAAATCATTATTCCAAGTAAATAATAAAGAAGAAATCTTTTCTAATTCCAACATAAGGGAAGGCAAATTATTTGATATGTTGGGAGGTATCCCTATTAATAATTATCTAGAAGAAGGTGATATTATGGATATGGATAAATTTTCGGATAGAAAATATTTTGGTTGGAGAATTCTCGATTTTTGTCTTAGAAATAAGGTTGATATTGAAGTCTGGGTTGATATTGGCACCAACAGGAATCCAAATACTAAGATTGGGGCTGATAAGTATCAAGTAATTGATGAAATTAATAAGAAAGTTCTTTTTTATCTTACAATTCATGAAGATGAAGAAATTAAACCATCCAATCAAAAAAAGTTCTTTTTTGATTGGATGGGAATGAATGAAGCAATACTAAGTTGTCCTATATCAAATCTGGAGCTTTGGTTCTTCCGAGAATTAGTGCTATTTTTTAATGCATATAAAAAAAAACCGTGGATCATACCAATCAAATTACTTCTTTTCAGTTTTAATGGAAATGAAAATGGGAATAAAAAAATAACTCGAAAGAAAAAGGAAGATCTTTTTATATCATCGAATCAAAAAAACTCTCTTGAATTATACAATAGAAGTAAAGAAGAAAAAGAACCCCCAGACCAAGGGAATCCTCGATCAGATGCACAAAACCAAGTAAGTCTTGGGTCAGTTCTCTCAAACCAAGAAAAAGATGTTGAAGCAAATTCTTCGGGATCAGACATCAAAAAACGTAGAACGAAAAAACAATACAAGAACAACACAGAAGCAGAACTTTATTTCTTCCTAAAAAAGTATTTGCATTTTCAGTTGAGATGGGATTCTTTTTTAAATCAAAGAATAATAAATAATATCAAGATCTATTGTCTCCTGCTTCGACTGATAAATCCAAGAGAAATTGCTATATCCTCTATTCAAGGGGGAGAAATGGGTCTGGATATTTTGATGATTCATAAGGATTTCACTCTTACAGAATTGGTGAAAGGGGGAATATTTATTATCGAACCGCTTCGTCTGTCTGTAAAAAACGATGGACAGTTTTTTATATATCAAATCGTAGGTATTTCATTGGTTCATAAGAATAAGCGCCAAATTACTAAAAGATACCGAGAAAAAAGCTATGTTCATAAAAAAAAAAATTCTGAATCCATTGCAAGACATCAAAGAATGACTGGAAATAGAGACAAAAAGAATTATGATTTGCTTGTTCCTGAAAATATTTTATTCCCTAACCGTCGTAGAGAATTGAGAACTCTGATTTGTTTCAATTGGAAGAATCAAAATGGTATTCAGAGAAATTCTGTATTTTGTAATAACGTAAAAAAAGGGGGTCACGTTTTGGATAAAAGCAAAGATCTTGTTAGAGAGAAAAAGAAACTAATTAAATTAAAGTTCTTTCTTTGGCCCAATTATCAATTAGAAGATTTAGTTTGTATGAATCGCTATTGGTTTAATACCAATAATGGCAGTCGTTTCAGTATGATAAGGATACATATGTATCCACGATTGCAAATCTGTTACTAGTACGTTTTTCTTATCGATCGCGTACCATACGTACCATACCTGGTATATGAAAACAAAGAGATGGACACATGCCTTGTCTTACATTCCATTATGATACAGGATACCACTTTAAGGACATACGGATTGGTTAGATCTATAAATGAATTAACAGAATTTTTTTTTAGGTCTCGCTTTTTCTCTTTTGAAGAAATATACCATCCTTTTTTATCCCTAATCAAATTGAAAATGGGATTGATTGTTGATTGATTTTATCGGAAGTTCATAACGGCTTTAAGATGATTGTGTATATTCAATTCAAATGACTAACATTATTATTACTGATCAGTAAATTTCATATTAAAAGAAAGGGAAAAGAGGATTTCGTTTTATGGTAAAAAATTCATTCATCTCAGTTACTTTTCAAGAAAAAAAAAAAGAAAACAGCGGGTCTGTTGAATTTCAAGTATTAAGCTTCACTAATAAGATACAAAGACTTACTTCCCATTTGGAATTGCACAGAAAAGACTATTTATCTCAGAGGGGTTTACGGAAAGTTCTGGAAAAACGCCAACGGCTACTTTCTTATTTGTCAAAGAAAAATAGAGTACGTTATAAAGAATTAATTAGTCAGTTGAATATCCGGGAGTCAAAAAATCGTTAATTTGAAAAAAGAATTTTGAATTATTTTATTTATTAGATTTTGAATCTTGATAACTTCTTTTTGTTTTCAACAATTCATGTAAGAATGAATCGAGGAAAAACCTATGAGTATACTAGCTACAGGAAAAGACCTTATGAGAGTAAATATGGGACCTCACCACCCATCAATGCATGGTGTTCTTCGTCTCATCGTTACTCTCGATGGCGAAGATGTTATTGACTGTGAACCGATATTGGGTTATTTACACAGAGGGATGGAAAAAATTGCGGAAAACCGAACAATTATACAATATCTGCCTTATGTAACACGTTGGGATTATTTAGCTACTATGTTCACAGAAGCAATAACTGTAAATGGACCAGAACAGTTGGGAAATATTCAAGTACCTAAAAGGGCCAGCTATATCAGAGTAATTATGTTGGAGTTGAGTCGTATAGCCTCTCATCTATTATGGCTCGGCCCTTTTATGGCAGATATTGGTGCACAGACTCCCTTCTTCTATATTTTCAGAGAAAGAGAATTAGTATATGATCTATTCGAGGCTGCCACCGGTATGAGAATGATGCATAATTATTTTCGTATCGGAGGGATAGCGGCCGATTTACCCCATGGCTGGATAGAGAAATGTTTGGATTTCTGTGATTATTTTTTAACGGGGGTTGTTGAATATCAAAAACTTATTACACGAAACCCTGTCTTTTTAGAACGAGTTGAAGGAGTAGGCATTTTGGGTGGAGAAGAAGCAATAAATTGGGGTTTATCAGGACCAATGCTACGAGCGTCTGGAATAGAATGGGATCTTCGTAAAGTGGATCATTATGAGTGTTACGACGAATTTGATTGGGAAGTCCAGTGGCAAAAAGAAGGAGATTCATTAGCTCGTTATTTAGTCCGAATCGGTGAAATGACAGAATCCGTAAAAATTATTCAACAGGCTTTGGAAGGAATTCCGGGGGGGCCCTATGAGAATTTAGAAATCCGATGCTTTGCTAGAGAAAGCGATCCAGAATGGAATGATTTTGAAGATCGATTCATTAGTAAAAAGCCTTCTCCTACTTTTGAATTACCGAAACAAGAACTTTATGTGAGAGTCGAAGCCCCAAAAGGAGAATTGGGAATTTTTCTGATAGGAGATCAAAGTAGTTTTCCTTGGCGATGGAAAATTCGCCCACCGGGTTTTATCAATTTGCAAATTCTTCCTCAGTTAGTTAAAAGAATGAAATTGGCGGATATTATGACGATACTAGGTAGTATAGATATCATTATGGGAGAAGTTGATCGTTGAAATGATAGTTGATACAACAGAAGTACAAGATATTAATTCTTTTTCCCGATTGGAATCCTTAAAAGAGCTCTATGGGACCATACGGGTGTTTGCCCCTATTTTGACTCTTGTATTAGGAATCACAATAGGTGTACTAGTAATTGTGTGGTTAGAAAGAGAAATATCTGCAGGAATACAACAACGTATTGGCCCTGAATACGCCAGCCCTTTCGGAATTCTTCAAGCTTTAGCAGATGGAACAAAACTACTTTTCAAAGAGAATCTTCTTCCAGCTAGAGGAAATACTCGTTTCTTCAGTATTGGACCATCTATAGCAGTCATATCAATTCTACTAAGTTATTCAGTAATTCCTTTTAGTTATCACCTTGTTTTAGCTGATCTCAATATTGGTATTTTTTTATGGATTGCCGTTTCAAGTATTGCTCCTATTGGACTTCTTATGTCAGGATATGGATCAAATAATAAATATTCGTTTTTAGGTGGTCTGCGAGCTGCTGCTCAATCGATTAGTTATGAAATACCATTAACTTTATGTGTTTTATCAATATCTCTACGTGCGATTCGCTAAAATAGAAGCTTTTCTTTTCCTTCTAGAAAAAAAAAGAAATTTAATGGATATCCGCATTTTTTTTTTATTCATTTATTTATTCTTTAGGTTAATAAAAAAATTAGATAGTTATATATGAGTGAAAGAAAACAACTTCTAAATTCGCAGTAAAAGAAGATTGAGTCTCATTTCCTATGTACAAGAGTTAAGTGAAAGTAAACAAAGGTGGAAGAAGCCCTTTACCCCAAGATTAGTTGATTGGTCATCCTAGCTTGAAGCGGGCTCAAAGGTCAACCGTATGGAGTTTTCACTATATGTTTGAATGTATTACAATACATATATTAACGAACGGGGGATTGAAAAAAAAAAGTGGGTGGATAATAAGGAACACTAAAATACACACAAAGAATTAGTAATGGAGATTATGTAAATTAACGAAAAAGATACGTCTGCATAACATAAAAAGAATACTAATTGGGGCTTTAAGTTGGTAGAAATGATCAGGCAGTACTCCCCACAATTCCGATTCAGAGTATGCTCCTATCCCCCAATTAAAGAAATTACTATCAGGAACGAAATAATCCTTTACTTTTTTGAGGCCCCCTTTTTCTCAGAAAGAAGAAGAGGAACAAAAAAAATAGAAAAAAAAAAAATAAAATTACAATAAAAAGAAAAGCGATTTTTTTCTTATTTCTTTCCTATCTTCATAGATAGAAAAATCGTGTCATGATTCATGAACTAATGTAATGTCTAATTTTTTTATTTTCGTAATCGAAAATAAAATGATGGCTCGAAATATCAATAGATATTTCTACAAAGAGTATTTTATTGAAGGATTTATTAAGTTATTACTCACCCCCAAAAAGTTGAAGGATGAGATCAATTCAGAAATGCTTTTTGATTTATTCTTATAGCAGACAGAATTCCATTGGTATAATTGGGGGCCTTCCACGAGTCTATCTATGCTATAACCATATCAAGATAACGAATACTTGCCCGGTCCTTACATTTATTTGTGGCCCTGAGGAGCCGTATGAGGTGAAAATCTCATGTACGGTTTTGTAATAGCGATGGGAACAGTAATGTTATCACCGACTATGATTATCTAATAGTTCAAGTACAGTTGATATAGTCGGGGCGCAATCAAAATATGGTTTTTGGGGGTGGAATTTGTGGCGTCAACCTATAGGGTTTATCGTTTTTCTAATTTCTTCCCTAGCAGAATGCGAAAGATTACCTTTTGATTTACCAGAAGCAGAAGAAGAATTAGTAGCAGGCTATCAAACCGAATATTCGGGGATCAAATTTGGTTTATTTTACGTTGCTTCCTATCTAAATTTATTAGTTTCCTCATTATTTGCAACAGTTCTTTACTTGGGCGGTTGGAATCTTTCAATTCCGTACATATTTATTCCTGAGTTATTTGAAATAAATAAAGCGGATGGAATCTTTGGAACGACAATCGGTATCTTTATTACATTAGCTAAAACTTATTTGTTCTTGTTCATTTCTATCACAACAAGATGGACTTTACCTAGACTAAGAATGGACCAATTATTAAATCTTGGCTGGAAATTTCTTTTACCTATTTCTCTCGGTAATCTATTATTAACAACCTCTTCCCAACTCCTTTCACTGTAAACAAAAAAAAAGGGATACTATATTCACGGCTTACCTCAAACAAGAGAAAGAAAAAATTTATTCATAGATATTCCCGATATGTTCCCTATGGTAACTGGGTTCATGAATTATGGTCAACAAACAGTACGAGCTGCAAGGTACATTGGTCAAAGTTTCATGATTACCTTATCCCAAGCAAATCGTTTCCCTGTAACTATTCAATATCCTTATGAAAAATTAATAACATCGGAGCGTTTCCGCGGTCGAATCCATTTTGAATTTGATAAATGTATTGCTTGTGAAGTATGTGTTCGTGTATGTCCTATAGATCTGCCTGTTGTTGATTGGAAATTGGAAACTGATATTCGAAAGAAACGATTGCTTAATTACAGTATTGATTTCGGAATTTGTATTTTTTGTGGTAACTGCGTTGAGTATTGTCCAACAAATTGTTTATCAATGACTGAAGAATATGAACTTGCTACTTACGACCGTCACGAATTGAATTACAATCAAATTGCTTTAGGTCGTTTACCAATGTCAGTAATTGACGATTTTACAATTCGAACAGTTTTGAATTCGTCTCAAAGAAAAAACGGGTAAATCTCTTTATTATTGGAAATTACTAGGGTTCCGTGTTGGTATAAAGGAATAAGGTCTTTCTCTTTGTTTGGTACAAATCCCAACTATAGATTGGATTATGAGAAGTACAAATTAATTTGTATTGAAAGTCTGTTAATATATCCACAATTTTTTCGAAATATAGACTTTCAATTTCCAACTGCCATTTCCAATAAAGAAAAGAACGAAATTGATCCAATAACTGTACCCACATCAATTCACACCTATTAGATTTGAATTGAATTCAATCGGGAATGCCTCATAAAAAAAATTGCCTGGTCGGTTCAATAAGGTCATGAAAAAACATTTTGATTTATTTATCTCTTATTTTAATATAATGGATTTGGCTGGACCAATACATGATTTTCTTTTAGTTTTTCTAGGATCGGGTCTTATATTAGGAGGTCTGGGAGTGGTATTACTTACCAACCCGATTTATTCTGCCTTTTCATTGGGATTCGTTCTTATTTGTATATCCTTATTCTATATTCTATCAAATTCGCCTTTTGTAGCTGCTGCACAGCTCCTTATTTATGTAGGAGCTGTAAATGTTTTAATCATATTTGCTGTAATGTTCATGAATGGTTCAGACTATTCCAACGATTTTCATTTGAATCCTTGGACTATTGGGGATGGAGTTACTTCTCTGGTTTGTACAAGTCTTTTTTTGTCCTTACTCACTACTATTCTAGATACGTCGTGGTACGGGATTATTTGGACTACACGATCCAACCAGATTATAGAGCAAGATTTGATAAGTAATAGTCAACAAATTGGAATTCATTTATCAACCGACTTTTTTCTTCCATTTGAACTCATTTCGATAATTCTTTTAGTTGCTTTGATAGGTGCAATTGCCGTAGCTCGTCAGTAAAAAATCTTTATAACTAGCAACAGCAATCCAAATTCAACTTTTCTGTGTTATCACATCTATTTGCCTTCAATTCTATTTGAATACTGTTTCATGTATAAATCAAATAGAAGTTTTTTGATTCGATCTATTAGCAATATATTCTTTTGTTCTATACTTGTTAGATTAGAAGCAATCAAATCACTTGACTTATTGTTCATATTGAAATGAATCGAAATTGGTACGGAGTTGGTCAATGATGCTCGAGCATGTACTTATTTTGAGTGCTTATTTATTTTCTATTGGTATCTATGGATTGATCACGAGCCGAAATATTGTCCGGGCCCTGATGTGTCTTGAACTTATACTAAATGCGGTTAATATAAATTTTGTAACATTTTCCGATTTTTTTGATAGTAGGCAATTAAAAGGAGATATTTTCTCAATTTTTGTTATAGCTATTGCAGCCGCTGAAGCAGCTATCGGATCAGCTATTGTTTCGTCAATTTATCGTAACAGAAAATCGATTCGTATCAATCAATCGACTTTGTTGAATAAATAAAATAGTATTTCAAAATCAGAATATTCATCAATTCGAATTAGCATCTATAATACGTCCTAACCTCGATCGTATTGGCGAAAACGTAAAAAATCAAAGTATCTTTGTTCCCTCTTATCAGTTGATCCAGAAATGGATTGATTCCAAAATTCTGGTAAATCGTTGAGTGATCTGGTGTTTCAATATATGATTCATTTCAAAAATTACTAGATCCAAATTTATGAATTCAGAAATTGATAGATTCAATGTCACATTCAGTAAAGATTTATGATACATGTATAGGGTGTACTCAATGTGTCCGAGCATGTCCCACGGATGTATTAGAAATGATACCTTGGGACGGATGTAAAGCTAAACAAATTGCTTCTGCTCCAAGAACGGAGGATTGTGTTGGTTGTAAGAGATGTGAATCCGCCTGTCCAACGGATTTCTTGAGTGTTCGAGTTTATTTATGGCATGAAACAACTCGAAGCATGGGTCTAGCTTATTGATATTGATACGTTCCCAAAAACCCCACTTGAATCTATTTTGAATACATTTTTTTTACTTACTGATTACCGACAAAAACCCGTACTCGAAAAATAAAAAAAAAAATTAAGAATATATATTCTATTTTTCGAGCACGGTTTTGTCTGGTTCGAGTGTATCTTGCCTTTACCACGAACTTTTTTCCTTGGTTAACAATAATTGTAGTTTTTCCGATAGCCACGGGTTTTTTCATTTTCTTTCTCCCTCATAGAGGAAATAAGGTGACTAGGGGGTATACTATATATATATGCGTGCTAGAACTCCTTCTAACGACCTATGCCTTCTGTTATCATTTCGAATTGGACGATCCATTAATCCAACTCGCAGAGGATTATAAATGGATCAATTTTTTTGGTTTTTACTGGAGATTGGGAATAGATGGACTTTCCCTAGGACCCATTTTATTGACGGGATTTATCACCACTTTAGCTACGTTAGCGGCTTGGCCAGTTACTCGGAATTCCCGATTATTCTATTTCCTGATGTTAGCAATGTATAGCGGTCAAATAGGATCATTTGCTTCTCGTGACCTTTTACTTTTTTTCATCATGTGGGAATTCGAATTAATTCCTGTTTATCTACTTCTATCAGCATGGGGTGGAAAGAAACGTCTTTATTCAGCTACAAAGTTTATTTTGTACACTGCAGGAGGTTCCGTTTTTCTATTAATAGGAGTTTTGGGTATCGGTTTATATGGTTCCAATGAACCAACATTAAATTTGGAAATATTAGCTAATCGATCGTATCCCGTGGCACTGGAAATACTATTCTATATTGGATTTCTTATTGCTTTTGCTGTCAAATCACCGATTATACCCTTACATACATGGTTACCAGACACCCATGGGGAGGCCCATTACAGTACTTGTATGCTTCTGGCCGGAATCTTATTAAAAATGGGAGCATATGGCTTGGTTCGGATCAATATGGAACTATTACCGCACGCTCATTCTCTATTTTCTCCCTGGTTAATCATAGTAGGTACAATGCAAATAATTTATGCAGCTTTAACATCTCCTGGCCAACGCAATTTAAAAAAAAGAATCGCCTATTCCTCTGTATCTCATATGGGTTTCATAATTATAGGAATTGGCTCGATAACTGATACAGGACTCAGCGGAGCCATTTTACAAATAATTTCTCATGGGTTTATTAGCGCTGCACTTTTTTTCTTAGCAGGAACGAGTTATGATAGAATACGTCATGGTTATCTCGACGAAATGGGCGGACTGGCTATACCAATTCCAAAGATATTCACGCTATTTAGTATCTTATCAATGGCTTCCCTTGCATTACCGGGCATGAGCGGTTTTGTTGCGGAATTGATAGTCTTTTTTGGAATAATTACTAGCCAAAAATATTTTTTAATAGCAAAAATACTGATTACTTTTGGAATGGCAATTGGAATGATATTAACTCCTATTTATTTATTATCTATGTTACGGCAAATGTTTTATGGGTACAAGCTATTTAATGGCGTAAACTCTTATTTTTTTGATTCTGGACCACGGGAATTATTTGTTTTGATCTCTATTGTTCTACCCGTACTTGGTATTGGTATTTATCCGGATTTCGTTCTGTCACTATCAGTGGACAAGGTCGAAGCTATTCTATCTAATTTTTTTATAGAGAATTTTCATGAATAAAAAAAGAAAAAAAAAAATGGAATTGTAACCAAACCCCTTTGGCGTTTGTGAGAACCTTTTGAATCACTCCACTACTTGATTCAAAAGGTTCTCGGCGGTTTCCACTCAGTTTCGTTTATATATATGCGCTGTCCTATGTTTGTCTTCATCAGGCCCTTTCTTTTCTTCAATTTGCAATTCAATTAGATGTGAATTGTTAATTAAATGAACCATAACTATGTAACCCTATTCCTAATAGATTGACCCCGAAATAACATATCCAAATTATAACAAAGCCCATAGAAGCCACAATTGCGGAATTAAAACCTTCTGATTTTTTATTTGTTCGAGTATGGAAATAAATCCCGAATATAGTCCAAGTAATAAATGCCCAAGTTTCCTTTGGATCCCAATTCCAATATGATCCCCATGCCTCATTAGCCCATACTGCGCCTGAAAGAATACCTATGGTTAAAAAGAGAAATCCTAGACTAATAATATGATAACTCCAATGATCCAATTGTTGAATCAATTGATACCTGTAATAATTTCTAGCAGAAAAAAAATAAGTATTTAGTAAAACATTGGTTTTTGCATTCATGTATTGTATTTCACCGAAGGAAAATGACTCAGTTACAGTTCCATTTAATAATTTATTACTTTTACCAAAAATCCTTATCACTTTTCGAAATGTAATGACTAGAAGAGCTGTGGATAATAATGATCCGCATAAAAGAGCTGCATAGCCGAATACCATCATACTTACGTGCATCATTAACCACTGAACTTGTAGAGCGGGCACTAATATTCCGGATTGATGCATTTTGGTTAACAAACACGAAGTTGCAAAGCCTTGGGTAAAAATAGCACTTGGCGCGGTTATTGCGCTTAAATGATTTTTATGTTTTAAAATCCTATGAATAATGGAGAAACTCCATGACAGAAAGATTAATGATTCATATAAATCACTTAATGGGAAATGCCCCGAATAAATCCAACGAATTACTAATAATCCTGTTAGACAGAAAAGGGTAGCTATCATCCCCTTTTCTGATGAATCATATAGTCCTACGATTTCATCGACTAATAAGGTTATTAAATGAATTGTAATTCCAATTGAAATGACCGAAAATGATATATGAGTTAATATATGTTCTAAAGTTGAAAATATCATAAATAAAAAATGAATAAAAAATGAAATTAAAAGTAAAAAGTGAAAGTCTCTCGAGTATACGGAATGGAAATCGGAAATTCAATTCATTATAGGGCTTTTATATATCTTTTAGAAGATGTTATGCCGCCACTCGGATTCGAACCGAGATGCTCTAGCACTGCTTCCTAAGAGCAGCGTGTCTACCGATTTCACCATAGCGGCTTGCTAGAAATAATAATAACTTATTTTTATTTAATTGTCGAGATTGAAAGTGAAAGAGAAAGTTTCAATGAAATACTTTTTCTTTTTAGGAAGCATTCAATTGATGAATAAAAACTTGTTTCAATAGAGATTGAAACAGTCTCTTTTTTATCGTTTTATTTAGTTATTTAAGGTTTCCGTTTTATTTAACTTAAGAATAACATATTCTTTTTCTTTTTTATGGATCACGATCACAATTTAAGCATAATATCCAATAATTCAAAAAAATTTATTTAATTTGCATGACTTTTGTCTTGTGATAATCGTTAGGTTTTTTTCAGTATGAATTTGAATTTGTCTTAGGGTTTATCAAACCAATTAGGTATTGAGCTAGACATATTATATAAAAGAATTTCGATTTATATTGTCCTACTTCAAAAATTTCTTTCTAAATCCGAATTCTAAAAATCGATATTTTTAGATCGATCCTCCCTTTCAAACATAGGATTTTTTTATTACTTATAAATTGCATACTATTCGTATAGAAATTAGAAATACGCCGAAATGGCGAAAGACGCTTTTTTCATTCTCACTTGGAGTGATGATTCAGAAAGTTAAAAAAAAAGTATAATTAATAATTAGTTTCAACAACTCATTGCTTTTGTCTAAAGATTTCAATTTATGCTATTCTATAGCATAAATTGAAATAGAAAAGGAGAAATATAAAAGAAAAAAAAGGAAAGACAAAACAAAACCTTTATTATTGTCTTATTTATAAGTGGGTGGGTGATGGGGAAATTAAGAATCCCCATCCCGGGAATGAAAAGCATATTCAAATACAAATAAAGGCAAAACTCTCGATTTTTTATTCTTTTTTTTTTTCAAATAAAAAAAAAAGTACCAATTCAGTAGCCAAATCCATTGGTTCAAAACAGTAGGGAATGGAAATCATTATTTATTACTTACTTTTTCTATTTCTATTTTTTTTTACTTCTATTTTTCTATTCTATATTAAAAAATGGAATCTAAATTGGAAACTAAATTGGCTCGTTTTTGGAGTCAGGTGGATGCCGATTCCAATTATTCCAACGTTTTATTAATTATTTGTCGTACAAAAAACTTTTTGAATTCCCGGTCGAAAGGGATTTCGCTAACGAAAAAGCTTTCAGCGCTGCCCAATATCCCCCTTTTTTCCAAATATTTTTACGAATACGTTTTTTTAATATAGAACTACGTTTTTTTGGAACTGCCATTCAAAAAATAAAAAGTTATTCATTGCAAAAATTGGATGTGAAAGACATCTATTGTTTAAAACAAATCAATTTTTTTTTTTCAATTCCTATTCCATACAATATCTGAGGCAAAATAATTTGTATTTCGGAGTTATTTGTGATACCTTTCTATCTCTGTCTCTTTTTTGGATGTTACATTTGTACATAAAAAATACATATCGAACAAGCTTAAGAACCCTTACCTACCTAATAAAAAACTTGAATCTTTTTCTTTTTTCTTTTTTAGTAATTGGTTATTAAATGCCATTTATTAGAATAGAACATAATCGATCAGTCCCGAATTAAACTCGTGAATTATTCTGAATAAACAAACAAAAATACCTAGTTCTTTTTTTATTAGGCAAAGTTATGGGACATCCTATGATTGATATCAAAATAAAGTACTTCTTTTTTTTTGTCCAATTTTTTAGTCTTGATATATGTCCATAAATTTTTGTAATAGGGAATAATAATGGAAATTGGAATTTGCTGCTACGTTTTCCTAAAAATCTTACTTAGTATAAACTTAGTATAAAATAATTCGTTATTTTTCACTTTGAAAATTTTTGAAGTAGTTGAGAAAGGTTCAAACTAACTACGAATAGAAAATTCCATTTTAGTTTCAGTTGCTTTTTTAATACTTTAGTGATCTCTTTTAAAAGAGATAAGAACCGGTGAATCAGAAACAATTAATTAAGAATAAAAACAATTAATTAAGAATAAAAAATAAAAAAATTATTATTTTTATGGAACATACATATCAATATTCTTGGATCATACCTTTCGTTCCGCTTCCAGTTCCTATGTTAATAGGAGTGGGACTTCTACTTTTTCCAACGGCAACAAAAAATCTTCGCCGTATTTGGGCTTTTCCTAGTATTTTTTTGTTAAGTATAGTTATGATTTTTTCGGTCGATCTATCTATTCAGCAAATAAATAGGAGTTCTATCTATCAATACATATGGTCTTGGACCATCAATAATGATTTTTCTTTTGAGTTCGGACACTTTATTGATCCGCTTACTTCTATTATGTCAATATTAATCACCACAGTTGGAATTCTGGTTCTTTTTTATAGCGACAATTATATGTCTCATGATCAAGGATATTTGAGATTTTTTGCTTATATGAGTTTTTTCAATACTTCAATGTTGGGATTAGTTACAAGTTCGAATTTGATACAAATTTATATTTTTTGGGAATTGGTTGGGATGTGTTCTTATCTATTAATAGGGTTTTGGTTCACACGACCTAGTGCGGCAAGTGCTTGTCAAAAAGCCTTTGTAACTAATCGTGTAGGGGATTTTGGTTTATTATTAGGAATCTTAGGTCTTTATTGGACAACGGGTAGTTTCGAATTTCGGGATTTGTTCGAAATATTCAATAACTTGATTTATAATAAGGAGGTTAACTTTTTATTTGTTACTTTGTGTGCCTTTCTATTATTTGGCGGCGCAGTTGCTAAATCCGCACAATTTCCCCTTCATGTATGGTTACCTGATGCCATGGAAGGGCCCACTCCTATTTCGGCTCTTATCCACGCCGCTACTATGGTAGCAGCGGGAATTTTTCTTGTAGCTCGTCTTCTTCCACTTTTCATAGCGATACCGTACATAATGAATCTAATATCTTTTATAGGTATAATAACAGTATTATTAGGAGCCACTTTAGCTCTTGCTCAAAAAGATATTAAGAAAAGTTTAGCCTATTCTACAATGTCTCAATTGGGTTATATGATGTTAGCTCTAGGTATGGGGTCTTATCGAGCCGCTTTATTTCATTTGATTACTCATGCTTATTCGAAAGCCTTGTTGTTTTTAGGATCCGGATCAATTATTCATTCAATGGAAGCTCTTGTTGGATACGCTCCAGATAAAAGCCAGAATATGGCTCTTATGGGCGGGTTAAAAAAGCACGTGCCAATTACAAAAACTGCTTTTTTATTAGGTACACTTTCTCTTTGTGGTATTCCACCTCTTGCTTGTTTTTGGTCCAAAGATGAAATTCTTAATGATAGTTGGTTATATTCACCGCTTTTCGCAATAATTGCTTCTTTCACAGCCGGATTAACTGCATTTTATATGTTTCGGATTTATTTACTTACTTTTGAAGGACATTTAAACGTTCGTTTTCAAAATTACAGTGGCAAAAAAGGAAATTCCTTCTATTCAATATCT